TCACTTAATGAAAGTAGATTATGTTTCCATTCATCTCAAAACTTCCATGATCCCTTCCCGAACCAAACATGAATTTTTCGATTCATTTGGCTCTCACACTCAATTACGTCAACTACTTATGTATGGGGGGGATTCCCATATCTTTTTTAATGGAATGAGCCTATCCTCTCTCTTCTCTATTCATATTCCAAAATTCAAAAAGGAATCTTGTGACTGATCCCTAATCCAAGACCGGAATTTTGGAGGACTCTTCTGACCAAATCAAAATAGATAATTGTCAGCAAAGTTGTTTCTTTTTTTCTTCAAATCCAAAGAATTCTTCTTACTTTATACATAGGTCATCGATTCAGCACAAAAAAGGGTTGTTTGAAATACCAACTTTTTCAATATTTTCCAATCAAATTTCCAATACCACTAAAAGTCTCAAATCTTTTTATCAACATGAGTGTTTTATATCGAAAAAAAAATTCCAATTATTATTATTAATTATTCATTTGGAAAACATTTCGATTCTAGAGTAAAACATAGTAGTAGAAAGAGTACCGTGCTTTGTCTGGACTTCAAACTTTAGCTTTAACCATGTTAATGGTCCCACATTATTGGTTTGGTTCATAGAGAATCAAAATCAATTTACCAACAAATCACGAAATGCTATGGTTCTTAAATATGATTTGAAATTGATTCAGAAGTAATTCGCGGAATCATGCACCCTTTTCCCTTTGGTCCTTAGTTATAAGGAAAAAAGTGCAGCTGGGCGGGTCCAGCCTATTCTTGAAATAAACAACTCGCACACACTCCCTTTCCAAAAAAGATCAATACACCAATCACTACACTTAGATTTATTGGATTTGTTGCTAAAATATCGGTATTAAACCCAAAACTCCCGGCGAATGGCCAGTGAATCAAAGAAACGAAAGAATCGGTTCCGTTTTTCATATGATCTCCTCTTTTAGATAGACTAAAAAACAAAGAACTGCGTTTTTTTTCTACGTATAATTCCATAATATTTAGATATTTATTTAATTTCTTTGTTTTTTTTAGTAATTTGCCTATTTCGACACCGAGTCAAAAATTGATCTCGAACCTCTTTCTTTGAATTAGCAATTGGGGATTCCCGCCAAGAAAGATACTTTTTTTTTAGTATTAGGGACCGGGACTTCTGTCAATTGCAAAACCCCTCGTTTGTTGCAACATCCCTTAAAAAGAGGGTTTGCTTTAGCTTTAGACTAAGAAAGGGAAAGAAAAAAGCGAATTGGTATGCTTTTTTTATATTTAAAATCCTCAAATAAGTCCTTGCAATTGTAGGAGTTAAATCTTGATAGAATTCGAAAAAAGCCCGAAACACAGATATACTAAATACGAGAAAAAAAAAAAATAAGTCAATTTCCTTTCCTATTTATAGGATTAAACAAAAGGATTCGCAAATAAAAGTGCTAAGGCTACAACCAGTCCATAAATTGTTAAAGCTTCCATAAAAGCCAGACTAAGCAATAAAGTACCTCGTATTTTTCCCTCCGCCTCGGGTTGTCTCGCAATCCCCTCGACTGCTTGGCCCGCAGCAGTACCTTGACCAACTCCAGGTCCAATAGAAGCAAGTCCAACTGCCAACCCAGCGGCAATAACGGAAGCGGCAGAAATCAGTGGATTCATAATAAGTTCCTCGCACTAAAATAAAGAAAAAGTAAAGAAATCGTTAATGATACAATCGTCCAACGAATTATGACTTAATTATTCCGTCACTAGGATTCACCCAGCCGAAGTAACTAAGAACTCCGAATTGGAGTAATAATAATATTATTTTTGAACCATCAAAACTATTTCGATATCCCTTTTTTAGTTCCGATCCACACGGGCACAACACAGGATTTTTGTGAATCCATACGACTTTGACTTTTGTTCTTTCATTTCTTTTTTCGGAACCTTTTTTTGAATTCTTCGTTCGTTTTCTTTATTTTATCTCTTTATTTTTATTGATTCAATTCCCAGTCAAAGCAAAGACGAAATCCAATAATTTCTATTGGAATCCTTATCGAAATTCATAAGAGTCACAAGAGTAGGATGGATTAGATATATCTTTAGTTCATATATAACTAGCAATATCTAATATCCCATATACATGTCTTTCTTCCAGAACGTAAACCAACTATTCATATCTTAGATTCAAAGTATTATTCGTCTCTTAAAGTCAATCGTATTCTAGAACCCCTTTTTAATAAATCCACGAGAGTTGGCATTTGATTCCATAATCAACTAAAAGGGGAATCGTTTTAGAAAGCATCTTTCGTTTCTTTTTTTTTTTATCTTTTTTTTAATCAATCGCCTGTTCTGTTTCTGTTATACTATAAGAATTTTTATTCAAATTATCACTCTTGGTATTTGCTATTGGAATTGAATGAACAAAAATGAACAAAACAATATAAAGAGAATATTAGTTGACGGGGAGTATGATATAATAAGGCCAAAGAGTAATTTTAGGAAAAAGATCTTTTTTTTTGATCTCTTTCCTACAATCCTCCAATATCGTAATTTTTTTATACGACTCTTGGTCGTATATTCTGTATTTGTAGATTTATGTTTGTATATGTATATTTCCTAAATCGATTATCTTGAGTTACGCATACATTGCCTTGTTCTAAGCTACAAAAAAAAGACAATTTCGAAAACGAGTCAATGATGTCCCTCCATGGATTCGCCTATATAAGCCGCAGCTAAAGTTGCAAAAATAAGAGCTTGAATACCGCTTGTAAATAATCCAAGGAACATGACAGGTATAGGAACCACTAAAGGGACTAAAGAAACAAGAACAACAACTACTAATTCATCGGCTAATATATTCCCAAAAAGTCGAAAACTAAGTGATAAGGGTTTTGTGAAATCTTCTAAAATGTTAATGGGTAAAAGAATTGGAGTCGGTTGAATGTATTTACTGAAATAACTTAATCCCTTTTTTGAAAGACCCGCATAGAAGTATGCTACTGACGTGAGCAAAGCTAAAGCAACGGTAGTATTTATATCATTCGTGGGTGCGGCTAACTCCCCATGAGGTAACTCTATGATTTTCCACGGTAAAAGAGCACCTGACCAATTCGAAACAAAAATAAAAAGAAACATAGTTCCAATAAAGGGAACCCATGGGCCATATTCTTCTCCAATCTGAGTTTTGCTCACGTCTCGAATGAATTCAAGGACATATTCGAAGAAATTTTGACTGGCAGTTGGAACGGTTTGTGGATTCCGAACGGCTAGAAAGGCTGAACCTAATAAGATAGCAATTACAACCCAAGAAGTAATAAGTACTTGGGCATGGACTTGGAACCCGCCTATTTGCCAATAGAAATGTTGGCCTACTTCCACACCGGATATATCGTATAACGCCTTTAGTGTGTTGATGGAACATGATAGAACATTCATATTGCCCTCTGACCGAAATAGAAAAAAAAAGGAATTATTTTGATTCAACCATCTTCTTTTCGACTTGTCTACTTGAATTGTATATTTTGCATATCTGCTAATTATATAATATCCACCAGTAATATCCACCAGTTTTTGTTTCTTTTGTGCGATTTAGGAATAGTACCCAAGCCATAAATCCATGGAGTTACCAAAATCATTTATTTATCTTATTATTAATCAACGATTTCGTATATAGCTAGAGCGACCCTCACAAATTGCGAATACTAATTTGTTAAGAATTAATAGGATTGAAGCTATAGCGTCATCGTTTGCTGGAATCGAAATATCTGCGAGATCGGGGTCACAATTTGTATCGATTAAACAAATTGTTGGAATTCCCAAAGTGATACATTCTCGAAGAGCCCTATATTCTTTGTGCTGATCAACGATGATTACAATATCGGGTACCCTCGTCATATATTTAATCCCCCCTAGATACGTTTGCAGGCGTGATAATTCTCTCTTCAAAATAGCGGCACCCCTTTTGGGAAGACTGTCAAGTCTCCCCTTTTTTTGTTCCGTTCTCAAATCCCTGAACTTGTGAAGTCTCGTTTCTGTAGTGGACCAATTCGTTAACATACCACCGAGCCATTTTTTATTAACATAATGACACCGAGCCTTTATTGCAGCTCGCGCGACTGAATCAGCTGCTTTATTTTTAGTACCAACAATTAAGAATAGTTTTCCCCTACTTGCCGCATCAAAAACTAAATCACAAGCTTCTGATAAAAAACGAGCAGTTCGAGTAAGATTTGTAATATGAATACCTTTGTGTTTTGCAGATATATAAGGTGCCATTCTAGGATTCCATTTCCGAGTACCATGACCAAAAAGAATTCCTGCTTCCATCATCTCTTCCAAATGGATGTTCCAATATCTTCTTGTCATTTCTCCCCCACTTCGTCTTTTTTTTAAGAGACGAGGCGCCCTGAAATAAATAATTGTTCCGAGGGAACCTTCTCTTCTACCAGAGATTTACCATTGATACACGACCCAGGCCATTCATTACTTTCTATTCATTATTATACTTTTTTCTTACCATTAAGAAATCAAACGATCACAAATAGTTAAAAGAATCCGCCCCTAGGACTTATTAAACCCCCTAAGCAATTGCTCGGATGTATCATGTAAAGTCGTTGAAATGCAAGAGTCAAATAATTCTCTGTGGTGTAAGAAAATATCTCTCATTTCCCCCCCAAATAAATTCCTTTTTTGTTTTTGTCTTTCCAAAAGAATGGTGTTATGCTGCCTTGAACAGTGCACTAATCCTTTGAATCCGGTACCAGCGGGTATTATTCCCCCCAGAACAACGTTTTCCTTCAAGCCCTTCAACCAATCGATACGACCTCGGAGAGCTGCTTTTGCTAAAACTCGCGTGGTTTCTTGAAAACTTGCTTCGGATATAAAACTTTGAGTATTCAGAGATGCTCTCGTTATTCCCAATAAGATAGTTCGATAACGGATCACTTCTTCCAAAGCGCGCCCCGTTCGTTCCGCTCGTAACAATCCAATTAGTTCGCCGGGTAAAAAAATATTAGACATTTCATCTTCTGAAACCAAGACTTTTGATGTTATTTGACGTACAATAATTTCTATATGCTTATTATGGATCTGCACCCCCTGCGATCGATAAATCTTTTGGATCTTATTAACCAAAGAGATACGACTTTGCACTATAGTTAGCTCAGCACCAATCAAGAACCCCCAAGGAATCCCAAGAATTCTTGTTATACGCGCGTTCCAACCCTCAACTCTCTTTTCTAGGTTCATCGATATTGAATCAAGCGAACGCACTTCTACCACTTGTTCTACTTTTGGAAGACCCTGCGTTATATCACCAGATCGCGATTTTTCATATATAAATGTAACTAATGTATCCCCTTCGTAAAGGATTTCTCCATAATGCCCATGAACAGTAGCTCCAGGAGTAGCCAAATAAGGCTTAGCTGATCGTATTACTACAGAGTTAACTTTAACAATTAAAACTTGACCAGATTTTAGGTGTGGTCCGTTTTTAGTTATACATACATTTTCACAAAGAAACTGCCCAAGACTAATTATCGGGGACATTTCCTCACAATAATTATGATGGAGAAAATACCAATTCAAATTAAATGGATTCAAAATGATCTTACTGTCTGTATCAGGATTATAAATTTCCCCCCTTTCGTCCATTAAATAATATTTAAGTACTTGACAAGTCTGTTTTAAATTGTCAAGTTTCAAATATTTAGTTACCGAGCGATGATTATGAGTTTTTAAATAGTAAAATGAATAAAAATTCGCAATTTGAAGGACTGTTCCTAAGGGTCCCAACGAATTCCTAATTGGGGTTATAGAATCCTTTTGAATTGGAATTGATTGTTTTATCACATTGGGATATTTTACATCGTTCAATGGACCCATTCGAAAATAATTAGATGATGACAAAATTATCAAAGATTGGCATTCCTTATTTCTATTCAACAACGTACGAATAGTTCCTTGATTTTGGCTAAGTGATTGTTTAACCCCCGCCTTGCCAAAAATGGAATAAAACGGATTGCTATTGGTGCGAACGGAACCATTATCAGAGATCAATCCTAAAACTGACGGATGATTCCTTTTTCTGATATATGAAATTTGGGATTTCACTAAGTTGATTCTTAAGAAGTCGCGAATCAGACCATTTGTACGTACTTCAACAAAGGAAGCACAAACCTCTTCGGCGGACGAACTTTTTTTGTCTTGGTCCCACTTCAACACTAAACACGTCCGAACTAATTGAATACTTGTATCAGGACTTGCCCGAGCAGCTTTGCCCTTCCCATAAAGTACATAATTGACAACTCTAAATTGCATATTATCCTTTTCCCGCAGCGGATCCTGGGGGAAGAGTGTTGCTAAATTTATACCGTCCGCTATTTCATATGTGACTACGGGTCGAACCAAAACAAAATACTTTTTCTTGGTAGGTGTGATCCGTTGAACATAGATCCATTTTTTAAATTTTTTTGATTCCTTAGTGACTTCCTTAAGTTCTTTTTTTTCCCTTTCTGGTGGTATCAAGATGCCACTGTGTCGGGATATCTTATCTATCTCTCCGGGAAAATGGATATCTCCTGAAAATATTTTTAGTTCAATACCACCCTTTTTTCTCTCCATTCGGACCAATCCGCTCATTCGGCTTCTTATATTTAAAGCGACTCGTGTATCTACTCCAATGATACTATTATTCCGTACCATTAGGTAAGAAGATTCGAGAAAAATATGCACTTCCTCGGGAATGAAAAAAAGGCGATCTATTTTCATTTGGTATTTTGTCTTAATTTTTTTGAGTCCTCGATACTCAATCAAGTCCTCTTTTTTGACGATTGAATGCGCCCCCAGAGTACCATATTTAGTAATTCCGGAACTCTTTCTTCTGTATCGAGGATCGTCGAAATAAGCAAGAATACTCTTTATACGGAAAATACCCCCTATGGGTATTTCAATCGAGATACCTGAATGGGGCATTAGCTCTTTCTCTTGTTCTTGAATCGAGTGCAATGGAATACAAAATCGATTTCTTTGTCTTTTTGCCAATAAATCCGAATTCGCGTGGAGAATTGCAGGATGTATGAGATTATAATGACTAGTACCTATGATTCTATTAAATCCCGAATAATCAGACATCTCAAGAATTCCACCTTCTTTTTTAGAAGAAAACTCAGAACGAAAGAATTTGTGTCTCGCTTGATCATTATTCACCGAGAGCGAGAGGCTAGAAATCTCTCTTCGTTCGACAGAAAGAGCAAGAGAATGAATATTCATTTGATCTTGATCCTTGTAGAGTGAAAAAGCAACTATACTCGATCTGCCTGAACCCCCCGATAATATCCATAAATGACTTGTTTTTGGCAAAAGGCGTACATTACTATATGTAATTTCGGGTACATGGTACACATCAGTACTCCAGTGCATTTCTCCTTCTGAATCAGAATAGATATGTTTTCGAACCCTCTCTTTAAAATTCAAAGTGTATGCTCCTGCCCGAATCTCAGCAATCACTTGTTCTGATTCGACATATTGATCATTTTGAACTAAAAGAAAACTTTTTGGTGGAATAGTCACATTATGCATAATATCTTCACTCTCAATAATTACATCCAAATCTATCGAACATAGAAAAGCAGGATGCCCGTGACGTGTGCGCGTGGGATGAACCAGATCCTCGTTGAATTTTATTTTACCATTTGAAGGGGCTCGTACATGTTCTGCAGTGCCCCCCGTAAATACGCCACCGGTATGAAAAGTTCTTAATGTTAGTTGAGTCCCCGGTTCCCCAATAGATTGACCCGAAATAATACCTACGGCTTCCCCCAATTCAACCAGGTCACCATGAGTCGGACTCCGACCATAGCATAATCGACAGATCCAAGATGTACTCCTACAAGTAAAAGGGGTTCGAATAGATATTGCTTGTGTTCGAAAGGCTATGAGTCGATTAATAAGTCCAATCCCAATATCTTGATTTCTAATGGCGATGCATCGCGGACCCATATATATATCGTCTGCTAATACACGACCAATTAATGTTTGGCTAAAAATCCTTTCCGACAGCATCCTATTTTTATTGTGAGGACTCACAGAAATTCCTCGGATGGTGCCACAATCTGTTCTACATACAACAATGTGTTGAACTACTTCAACAAGTCTGCGCGTAAGATACCCAGCATCTGATGTTCGTACAGCGGTATCCACAACTCCCTTGCGGGCTCCATAGCAAGAAATGATATATTCCGTTAAAGAAAGTCCTTCGCGTAAATTGCTTTGAATGGGTAAATCAATCATTTGACCCTGGGGATCAGACATTAATCCTCTCATACCCACCAATTGGTGTACTTGAGATGCATTTCCTCTAGCTCCCGAAAAAGACATTATATGGACTGGATTAAAGGGATCAGTCATCCTAAAATTAGGATTCATTTCTTGTCGCAAATATTCACTTGTAGCATACCATATCTCAATGGATTGACGTAGTTTTTCTATCGCGTGGACATTCCCATAATGATGGTGTTTTTCCAAAATAAAACTTTGTTGTTCAGCATCTTGGACTAGCCATCGCTTAGAAGGTATCGTTAAAAGATCATCAATGCCTAATGAAATAGATGTAGCAGTGGCTTGCTGGAAACCCAGGGCCTTTACTTGATCCAGGATGTGTGATGTATATGCCATCCCGAAGTGATCTATTAACCTGCTAATAAGTCGTTTAATAGCAGTTCCATCTATCATTTTATTGTGAAAGACCAGACTCACTCGTTCTGCCATAAGTACCTCTGTATTCCGCTGAGTAAGATTCGACAATGGATTTGAGTCAATGATTGGAAAACTTCCTTTTCTCTATCTTGATTGACGTAGAAAGGTCAGCAACGGTGATCATACTTGAACCCGAAAGACCCAAGGTGTCATAGAATTACTTAGGTTAGATACTTACTATATGATTAGGTACCATATGAGAAAGCCCGACAAAACCCTTGTATAGCTTCTTCGATTTTTCGATAAAGAGAAATATGGCCAACGGTGGTTCGAATGTATATAGAAAGAATTTCTTTTTTTATACTTCGTACTATTAGATAATGTCCATAAATCTCATGATAGGTACCCAAAGATTCATAGTGAACTTCGATGGGAGCTTCTCTTGAAGTAATAACGCGTTGATCTAATCGCCACCGGAGCCACAAAGGACTATCTAAATTGATTCTTTTCTGACGATAAGCCCCAATTGTATCATAGGAATTACAAAAAAAGGGTTCTTTCGTATACGTATACTTATAGCTATTATCGTCAATTCTTTCATCTTGATAATTTCTTCGATTCCGTGGATGATACCTATTTGCACAAATACCTCGACGATTCCCGCTAGTTAATACATAGAGTCCAATAAGCATATCTTGAGTCGGTACGGAAATGGGATCTCCAATAGTAGGAGACAGGAGATTCATATGAGAAAACATAAGTAAACGAGCCTCCGCTTGAGCCTCTAAAGATAAAGGTACATGAACAGCCATTTGATCCCCATCAAAGTCTGCATTGAATCCCTTACAAACTAATGGATGTAAACAAATAGCGCGCCCTTCCACTAAAATGGGCTGGAATGCCTGTATGCCCAATCTATGCAGAGTAGGCGCTCTATTCAGCAATACTGGATGTCCCTGCATAACTTCCTGCAGTATTTCCCATACAATTGGCCCTTTTTCCCGAATTGTACTCTTAGCAACTCCTATGTTCGAAGCAAGATGTTGTGTAATTAGCCCACAAATTAAAAAACTCTGGAAAAGCTCTATTGCGATTTCGCGAGGCAATCCACATCGATGTAATGAAAGTGAGGGGCCTACAACAATGACAGAACGCCCCGAATAATCAACCCGTTTGCCAAGCAGAGTCTCACGAAATCTTCCCTCTTTGCCCTCAATTACATCTGAAAACGACTTATAAACCTTATTATGACCATCCCTTATTGGCTGTCCACGGATTCCATTATCAAGAAGCGTATCCACGGCTTCTTGTACCAATTTCTCCTGACACA